TGATTCAAATTGGAATTCTCAATTCATCCATAACTGCATTAGTCGAAACAACAATTTTGATCAAACCACATAGTTTCGTTTGTTTACTTGTTGTGGGTCATGTATCGTCTCAAGATTCATCCAACGGAATCCCACTTACACTTACTTCGATTCTATTTAGATATGGTGTAGACATATAATGCTATTATACAAATCAAACTCTCTCCTACCTTGCCTCGGGTTTTCTATCAAACAAAAAAAGGAATTAAGGAATTTTTTTTAAAGAATATTTTAAATAATATGAATTGAAATTGAAATAATATTCAAACAATATTATTCAAATAAGATTAAATGAAATATTAAACATAAAGAATTTCAATATTCTATTAATATAATAGAGCCAAAGAGGAGGTCTGGCCCATTTTTTCTCTCTCTCTCTTTTTTTTTTTTTCTTAGTGATTTAGAATATAGTCAGTAGTCAGATGTAATAGAATTTCTAGGAATTTCCATCTCGGGATTTATGGTATATTCTACGTGGCTGTGTTGGTGTATTCTTTTCATTAAGATCCGGATAGAGGATTATTGTTTCTATTGATTTGATACGGATACGAAAACGGAATGCATCGACCGATTCGATTCTCTCTCCCTGTCCCAGATTTATACTTAATTGATTTGATTCAATCCATTGAATTGTGAGGAACCCTTACATATAAAAACTCATGGGTTCCTATACCCAAATTAGGAAACTTTGGACCTGTACTACCCCGGCCCCGGCTTTACCCCCGAGTTAGAAGTCTTGAAAGAATCATTTCAGACCCATTTCTAGGACTAAAGATCGTGATTTGGAATGACTCGAAATACTTATTTATTTAATGTAATAATAACACCTAGCAGGACCAACTAACGAGTTAGGTTTCGTGACAACAAAAAACGTTTCTTTTGAAGCAAACCTACAAAATGGGGCATAGTTTAATGGTAGAGTCGGCTGAATCGTAAATGATTTACAGAAGATACTTCGAATGGAATCATGCGTTGTCGAACGATTCGATAGACAAAATCTCCCCATCCCAAAACCAACTCATAGAACATAGAAATAGAAGAGGGTGCGTTGATACATTTAGGACCAATTCATTGTCTCTAAAACAATGAATTGGGATTGTTGTTCTGCCAAAAGGCGATACGTCGGGGGATTCCTAACTCATCCAAGTTCAAATGGGCCCTAATCTTTTTAGATAAAGTCTGCATTGGTAGAATTGGAATGATGAACAAATTGGATTGGGTAGATTGGAATAAAAAAAAATAAGTTATAAGTTTAAGTATTGTACAGAAAAATGACTACTTGCTTTGCTAAGCCGGTTATACGAAGAAAAGCCTATTGTACAATGAAACTTACCAAAGAGCTTCGTTTTTGAAACTCTGGCTTTTCTACAAATACAAGAACAAGAATAGGTTCTAGATAATGTAACTTACTATTAGATTGAATTTGGATTTGATTTGGTTGGGTCAGGTTGGAGTTTTTCTTGAGCCAGGCTCATGTTATGATTTTGACTTCATAAATTGACTTGGGTATACCAAAGCAAAGGTGTATCACTAAATCTTGGATCATGGACAAATAAAAGAGGAAAAAGGCCGTATGTCATTCACAGACGAAGATTAATGAAGAAGAATGGGTTTGTTTATCCGAGATTTGAAAATACCGATCCGATTGGATCCATTGGAATAAATTATCGTTTTCAAGCCCCGAGGGATCTCCGTGATCCTGTGGGAATGATTCCATTTCTATGGAACAATCAACCGGCCGGTCACACGCACTAATTAGGAAATGAATAAAAAAATGTATAGGGCTATACGGACTCGAACCGTAGACCTTCTCGGTAAAACAGATCAAACTTATTATTATCGAAATGATTCGAACTGTTTCAAAGACCCAACATGCGTTTTTTTTTTGCATTGGGCTCTTTCATTAACTGATAAAAAGATCGGCTAGTCCACCATATTTTTTCTTGACAGGAAGATAACGAGATGGCTCCATGCGCTCGGATTCATTATTTGAATTCTGATCCGGGAGCAATACCAAAGTGTTTCAAAGAAGGGTTACCCTGACGTAGGTCTGCCTCCGGCCTAGATCAACCTAAGTTAAACGGAGTCTCTATCAATCCGCCCCAAGAGTCAAATATGATACTTCATACACCTTAAAGTTCATAGGACGAAAAGAGGTTATTTTAAGGTCCTTATCCTCATTATGCCTAGCATTGAAGGGACTGGGTATTCACCTTATCAATGATCAAACCAATGATGGGTTCTATTTGGTACCTGAATTGGCACCTGAATCGGACCGAACAAAATATTTGTCAGGCTATTGTTCTCTTGTTCCCTCGAATCCATGGAGTAAGACATCGATTTCTCAATAAGATCAATTCTGTTGATTGTATGATGGACTCCTCTGAAAAAGCATTGGCGCGCGTGTAAACGAGGTGCTCTACCTAACTGAGCTATAGCCCTTGTCATAGACATATTAACA